GAACATTGGATCATGCCACATCACTTATTCTATTCTACGGGATCTTACGGAGCCTGTTCATGCATGACATGATTCGGGTATGATCATAGAAAAGATTCTCCTCAAGCGAACTTGCCTATCCTCTGCTACATAGGGGGACTTACGTGGTGGTTGGATGCGGAGACACATTTGGTTATGAATTCCAACGTGGCGGATAAAATCATATATCTGCATGGCCCAATTAATAGTTCAAGTCACACACTCCCATAATCCATCCTCTCTTCGGAAAATCCACTTCAACTATTCGTATCAATTAAGAAATACAATACTTCGGAGTTGAAGAGAAGTATCCAAATAACATGTCTTATTTTTTCAATAATCCATATTTGTAGCAATGAAATAGTATTGTTCCTTCCCGATATGATATATGATCAATTACAAATATCTATGATCTGTCTTCTCTATAAAGGACCCGAAATACCTTGCTTACGTATCATTGGAAAGTGCATTAACATAAATACGGCAGTAAGAAGAGGCAATACAAAAGTGTGTAAACTATAAAAACGAGTCAAAGTGGATTGGCCCACACTAGCACTTCCACGTAATAACTCTACCAAAGGCGATCCTATTACAGGAATAGCTTCAGGTACACCTGTCACGATTTTTACTGCCCAATAACCAATTTGGTCCCGAGGTAAGGAATAACCAGTTACACCAAAAGATGCAGTCAATACAGCTAAAACCACACCTGTAACCCAAGTTAATTCGCGGGGTTTTTTAAATCCACCTGTGAGATATACACGAAATACGTGCAGGATCATCATTAGAACCATCATACTTGCTGACCATCGATGAACTGATCGAATTAACCAACCAAAATTGGCCTCAGTCATTATGTATTGAACAGAGGAAAAAGCTTCTGTAACGGTTGGGCGATAGTAAAAAGTCATAGCAAAACCTGTAGCTACTTGTACTAAAAAACAAGTAAGTGTGATCCCCCCTAAACAATAAAATATGTTGACATGAGGAGGAACATATTTACTAGTTATATCATCCGCAATCGCCTGAATCTCGAGACGTTCCTCAAACCAATCATATACCTTATTGAGATAGGTAATCCAAAGGAATTCCCCCTCTGAGAACCGTATATGAGAATTTCATCTCGTACGGCTCAAGCGGAAACACACAAATACGGATTTCAACGGATATGTAATAGAAAGTTCAAAACTTCTTAGCCACTTGATTCGATTTGCCCCAAAGATACGAAGTAACAAAAATCCGGAATCTCTTCTTTGTGATGATAATGCCAAAAATCTCAAGTTGGCTCATCCGTCTTTCTTTATGTTGATCGTTACAGGCCTCTTGAATCTTCTCTTCCCTATTTATTTTTTTATTTGTTATTTGATTTGTTGTTTTTTGTGCGTAATGCAGATTAACAATAGTTTTGCTATTGATAGGGATTCCCTTGTTGAGACCCTATGAATCAATTGAAACCTCAGATTCATACTAGAACCACGATGATTTAATCAAGCAAAGCCTCAAGCTAAACTCAAGGGTTCTCTGAGTAAGAACCGTTTGATGATCACTTATTCAATGAATGGATGTAATGACTCAACAAAATCTAGAGAAACATTTGTCCTTTGTTCAAACTGAAAGAAGAAAAATCGTTTGATTTAGGAAATACCTATTTGAATTTTTTTTTGAGTCCGGTTGCGAAGTCTGAATAGTAAATAGTAGGTATGAATCATAGTTCAAATATTTCTTTTCTTGATCTATTCTATATATTCCGTGCTCCAGATACTAGAATAAATATCCGACGAGGTAGAATCATCTTGATAGAGATGACAGGCCCATTTTCTGTATTATCAATAGGATCGATTATAACAAGTCACACACTCATATTCCGGAAATACCGAAACAAATAAATCTCACGGTCGAACTACCAGAATGGTCTAGAAATCCGAGTCTTTCTTAAGTTAAGTAAAGTAATTTTTTTGATTGAAAAACTAGGACTTTCTAGTTCTTATGAACCTAACTCATTGAAATTCCATCCAGTAAAACGGAAGAATTATAAATTTCCAAAATAATAGATAGGAATATCGCAAATAGAGCCATTGCGACCCCCATAAGTGGTGTAGTCCCCCAGCCCGGTGCTACTTTACCATATTCCGAATTCAATGGTTTCAATAAATTCCCTACAGTAGTTCGTCTTGGCCCAGATCTAGAACTACCCTCAACGGTTTGTGTAGCCATAAAATACTATTCATTGGTTGAGATCTGTTGACTTTGTATACCATTTCGTTGTAGTTGTAAATAAACGATCTTATCGTAGATCCATTGTGATCTTGAAATTATCTAAAAATGGAAACAGCAACCCTAGTCGCCATCTCCATATCTGGTTTACTTGTAAGCTTTACTGGGTACGCCTTATATACCGCTTTTGGGCAACCCTCTCAACAACTAAGAGATCCATTCGAAGAACACGGGGACTAGTTGAAGTAATGAGTCTCCCATATTGGGAGGCTCATTACTTCAATTGAGATAATGAAAAATTATTTCATTTTTTTAGTTTTAGTCGGAACCTTAGGCGGTTCTCGAAAAAAGATAGCGAAAAAAATGATCCCTAAAGTCGAGACTAAAAGGAATGTATAAACCAATGCTTCCATAGATTCGATCGTGGTTTACAATTATAGCTTCCACACCTATTCATTTGGGATCATTTACCATATAAAGAAAAGTAAAGAGTCAAAGAATAAATGGTGATTCAAATCAAGATTTCTCCGGTACCTTATATCAAATCAAAAAAATAGAGGCGAAAGATACCAGAGCAATGTTGTATCAGACTACTTGTCTCCTTGTAGTTGGATCCCCAATTTTTTGAAATGTTCCAAATTCCACTTGAGCATCCAAATCTGGATCAATACCAGCAAAAACATCTCTGAACAAGGTTCTAGCACCATGCCAAATGTGTCCAAAAAAGAAGAGCAAAGCAAACGTAGCATGCCCAAAAGTGAACCAACCCCTTGGACTGCTACGAAAAACACCATCGGATTTCAAAGTAGCCCGATCTAATTCAAAAATTTCACCTAATTGGGCACGTCTAGCGTATTTTTTTACAGTAGCAGGATCACCATAACTAACTCCATTGAGTTCGCCACCATAGAACTCGACAGTTACACCTACTTGTTCAACACTATACTTTGATTCTGCCCTTCTAAAAGGAACATCGGCTCTCACAATTCCGTCTCCATCTACTAAAACTACCGGAAATGTTTCAAAAAAAGTGGGCATACGACGTACAAAAAGCTCGCGCCCTTCTTTATCTCTAAAGACGGGGTGTCCTAACCATCCAACAGCTATTCCATCCCCGTTGTCCATTGAACCTGCTCTGAATAATCCCCCTTTTGCCGGATTATTACCAATGTAATCATAAAAAGCTAATTTTTCGGGAATTTTAGACCAAGCTTCCGATAAACTCAGATTTTCGGCTAGTCCGGCGCTAACTCTTCGATATATTTCTTGCTGAAAGTATCCCTGATCCCACTGATAACGAGTGGGACCAAATAATTCGATTGGGGTAGTTGCTGAACCATACCACATAGTTCCAGCAACAACGAAAGCTGCAAAAAAAACAGCAGCGATACTACTAGAAAGTACAGTTTCAATATTTCCCATACGTAATCCTTTGTATAGACGTTGAGGCGGACGGACACTAAGATGGAATAGACCTGCTAATATGCCCAATGTACCCGCTGCAATATGATGAGAGGCTATTCCTCCCGGAACAAAAGGATCAAAACCTTCTGCGCCCCACGCTGGATTTACAGATTGTACTTTTCCAGTTAGTCCATAAGGATCGGACACCCATATCCCAGGACCATACAAACCTGTTACATGAAATGCGCCAAAGCCAAAGCAAGCCACCCCTGAGAGAAATAAATGAATTCCAAAGATCTTGGGCAAATCCAAAGAAGGTTTTCCCGTACGCTCATCACAGAATATTTCTAGATCCCAATACACCCAATGCCAGATAGCTGCCAAGAAGCACAAGCCAGAAAACACAATATGTGCCCCTGCGACACCTTCATAACTCCAAATACCCGGATTCGTTATAGTTCCTCCTGAAATACTCCAACCACCCCACGAATTGGTTATTCCTAAACGAGTCATGAAGGGTATAACGAACATACCTTGTCTCCACATTGGATCAAGAACAGGGTCAGAGGGATCAAAAACCGCTAATTCGTATAGAGCCATCGAACCGGCCCAACCAGAAACTAGAGCTGTATGCATTATATGGACAGAAAGCAATCGACCGGGATCATTCAATACGACAGTATGAACACGATACCAAGGCAAACCCATGGAAATACCCCTTTATCAAAGATAAATAGACACTATGTCACCTTATTTTATCGCATTGGAAAGGACTATACTATGTACCTAAGTACCTAACCTTTTCAGTGGATTCTGTATGAAAAAGAATTAATATTTATTCCGTTCCATTGAAAATAACGGAACAATTCTGTTCATAAGAACAAAGAGAAGCAGATCTATTCTATACCCAATAAGTACCAATACGCAATGGGAGAATTGGTACCATTTTGTGGGAACGAATGCATAGATACTTGTTTATCATTCGAACGATCGATTGCTCCGTTCGTTAAAATTTTTCTTTATTCATTCTATCTTACTCTATAAACCTTCCAATCAATCTATCTAGAAAATAGAATAAACAGAAAAAAGGATGAAGACAATAAACCCATTGTTACGTTTCCATATTAAAGTGAAGTATAGTACTTAATTTTTTTTTCTTTAATTTAATGCCCATTGGTGTTCCAAAAGTACCTTTTCGGAGTCCTGGAGAGGAAGATGCAGTTTGGGTTGACGTATAGTGCGACTTGTCAGACATATTGGGTCATATGGGATTTACCCGTTCTCTCCCCCGATCGAGATATCCTCTGTTTCGCCCAAGAAATATTGTATTGAGATTGAGTGAACCATCAATCATTTGGAGCGTGAAGTACAATTAGATCAATTTATATTGGGGATCAATATTATCAATTAGAAGAATTTATGGTTGACTTGGACTGATAAAAAAAAGTCTCCAGGCTCCGTTCAGAAAATACCAAATTGGTAACAAATTGATAATATATGTACGATTACCACTTGTATCATAAACGATTCTTATACTTACTATAGGAGCGATCTCAAACTGCCAACCAATGGAATAGTATGATGAATACATCGAATACTTTGGAGAAGACATGAAACAAATTGAAAAAGAAGTCGTAACAAAAAAAGTGGTACTGAGATCATTTGCCCTATATGTACAAATGGAATTCGGGCAGATCTTTTCCCGGAGTAGAACAAACATGAACCTAAAAAAATGGAAAGGGCCCATTCAGGAACAATAAAATGACATCGTGATTTGAATCTCGATGAAACAATACATCAATGAGAGGTTAGTTCAATAAGTTCAGCGAATTCTTTTTTTTTTATAGGTAAGGGAACAAAAACTCATCTTATGTTTTTTGAAAAATAGAAGAAGAAAACCCCCTTCATTAGAAAAACAAAAACCTGTTACAAAAAAAAAAAAGAAATAGAACTGGAATCGACACATTGATTCTTTTTTTTTCGCAATTTTTTTTGAACCGTATGCATCCAAAGGTGCACGTACGGTTCCTAAGGGAACCAATTTTGTCCTAATCAACCGACTTCATCGAGAAAGATTACTTTTTTTAGGCCAAGAAGTTGATAGCGAGATCTCGAATCAACTTGTTGGTCTCATGGTATATCTCAGTATAGAAGATGATACTAGGGATCTTTATTTATTTATAAACTCTCCCGGCGGATGGGTAATACCAGGAATAGCCATTTATGATACTATGCAATTTGTGCCACCCGATGTGCATACAATATGCATGGGATTAGCCGCTTCAATGGGATCTTTCATTCTGGTCGGAGGAGAAATTACCAAACGTCTAGCATTCCCTCACGCTTGGCGCCAATGAGTTTTTTTATTTGAAAAAAAAAAAAGGAAGACTATGCCTTCACCATATTGAATATGAATAATAAGTAATAATAGCATGGCACTTCGAGTTCGATATGAGCAAACCATTATTGTTTTTTCATAACATGAGATTTTATGTCGAGATAGTAGTATGAAATAGAGGTCATTTCGGATTTGATCTTATGTGTCGGGGGTACATTTCAGCGTCACAAACCATTCTTTTTCACATCAGAATTTTCTTTCTGATATTTATGTTATGAAAGAAAAAGTACAAAAATGAAAAAAAAAAAAGATCATCTTTTCCTTATTTGATCGTATCAGAAAGGAACTTTGGGATTGCTAAATCACAGACAAAATAAATATATAAAGCAACAGAACCATCATAGTATTTTTTTTACTCCTACGAAAGGAAGGGTGGTAAATGGATCATTCAACGATCCGGATCGGATGGATTCTATTTCTTTCTTCAATAGAATAGAAGAGAAGAAAAAGAAAAAGTAAATTCCATTGTAGAGCCGTATGCACAAAAGATGCCTGTACGGTTGTACAATTCCATTATTTTTTCTTATATTTTTTTTATCCCTTACTTTAGCCCAATCATGCAAGATAGAAGAACCCTTCATGATGCTATATCAATATCATCAGGGTTATGATTCACCAACCTGCTAGTTCTTTTTATGAGGCACAAGCAGGCGAATTTATCCTGGAAGCGGAAGAACTACTGAAACTTCGCGAAACCCTCACAAAGGTTTATGTACAAAGAACGGGTAATCCTTTATGGGTTGTATCCGAAGACATGGAAAGAGATGTTTTTATGTCAGCAACAGAAGCCCAAGTTCATGGCATTGTTGATCTTGTAGCGGTCGAAAATGAAAAAAATACTAGGGATTTCATGTAAATCCATTTCAAACCATAATTCGAATTTTCTGCGATTTGATATTGAATAGAAAAAAAAAATTCATGATTATCAATCATCAGGTTAAGATCGATCTAAACCAACCCATTCCATTCTAGAATTCTATATATACATACGACATGCCAACTATTAAACAACTTATTAGAAACACAAGACAGCCAATAAGAAATGTCACGAAATCTCCCGCTCTTAGAGGATGTCCTCAGCGTCGAGGAACATGCACTAGGGTGTATGTGCGACTCGTTCAGATCATGAGTTCGAACAAATGAGACAATTTTCCAGTATCAATGACCAGTACCAATGAAAAGGATAGATAGAGAAGATCTATCATATACCTATATTGTGTTTAGAATTTATGGTTTACATTGGTGCAAATCCAATCACCTAGATTTGAGATGAAAAGCAATTCCCCATTGGGGGCAAATGGTTATCCATTAAGCGGAGGAAATAGTATTATAAGAAGCAAAAAGGTTATACTCCTATTCTTGAAAGAACGGACTAACAGGGTCAGCTACCTAGCCAACTTTCATAATTAAATGCCGTCACTGTATGGATAACTCTTATTGTGAAAAGAACTATTACTGTATAATTGATGGGTAGAGCCAAAGAGTGTGAACTATACAAGTTAACAATAACATTTGATAAAATGAAAGAAGAGGCTCCGGTGTATAGAGAGGACCTCACCGTTTAAAAAAAAAAGTAACCATAGAAACGATGGAACCCACTATTTTTTTTTTATTTGGTATCGTTAGAATTTCTTATTTCCAGGTGAAATGCCTGGAAGGAATAAAAAATCGTGGTTGGGGAAAGTCATAGTAGCAAAAGCCATTGGAATTTATATTTTATATATCGGAATAATCCGTTTTGTTATTAATTGACGGGGGGTAAAGGATGACTGAAAGAAGAGAAATCAATTAGTTATTCATTAAGGTTTAATTTGATTCAATGACCAGAGTTAGACGAGGATATACAGCTCGGAAACGTCGAACAAAAATTCGTTTATTTGCATCAACCTTTATTGGGGCTCATTCAAGACTTACTCGAACGACTACTCAACAGAAAATGAGAGCTTTGGTTTCCTCTCATCGAGATAGAGGCAGGCAAAAGAGGGATTTTCGTAGTTTGTGGATCACTCGAATAAATGCAGTAATTCGTGAGAATAAGGTATTCTATAATTATAGTAGATTAATACCAAATCTGTACAAGAAGCAATTGCTTCTTAATCGTAAAATACTTGCGCAAATATCTATATCAAATAAGAATTGTCTTTACATGATTTCCAATCAGATTATCAAATAAAGGATATGATATCATAAAATAAAATAAAGAAATGATTGAAATTGAAACAGAATTCCCCGGAGAATGAACTCCGGGAAGATAGAATAAAAAAAATGAAGTAAGATAAGTAGTAGGAATGAACGAACATGTTTCAATAAAAAAAAAAAAAAGATTTCTTCTTCCCCCATTTTTTATTTCTTATAATATAACACAAGAAATAAATCGGGATTCTAGGCCTTTTGAACAAAACATCAATCTGAGCTTGAGTTCCGATTGGAGTTTTGAGTCAATTGAGGAGTATGTTTATTTATTTCTGGTTCTAGGACCAGTAGTTCTGGGGATCGACTCGGCTCTCTCAAATTGTTTCTCATTATTAAGAAAAGGTAACAAAGATAAAATACGAGCTTGTTTTATAGCAATAGTAATTAATCGTTGTTGTTTCAAGGTCAATTTATTCACCCGTCTAGATAATATTTTTCCTTGTTCACTAATAAATCGACTAATTAAACTCATGTTTCTATAATCGATTCGATCCCCAGATCCAATTGGGGACAAACGCCTACGAAAGGATCGCTTGTATTTACGAAAAGGTTGCTTGGATTTATCCATGGTTTATTCCTTATCTCTAAAATTCTATTTCTTTATTCATTTCAGATCTGACCGAAATAGGCTTTGATTCGCATCGTTTATATTATACATATCATATATAATACATATCATATGTATGTATATATATATATGAAAATGAAATCGGGTTTGATTTGTATTGTATATATTATGTATATTATATATGTTATATTATATATGTTAAGTTAAATATGTTAACCTAAATATGTTAAGTTCTTCCTGTTCCTTGGAAAGATCGCGCACACGTTCCGTTCCATCTATTTCTTTATTTCCCCATGAATCGTATGCTTGTGACAATAGCGACAAAATTTTCTCAATTCTAATCGACTGGATGTATTGTGTCGATTCTTTTGAGTAATATATCTAGAAATACCCGGCGATTCTTTATTGACACCATTTCGGACACAACTGGTACATTCCAAAATAACTCTGACTCTGACATCTTTACCCTTGGCCATGAACCCCCTTTTGATTTTGGATCGACTTAACTTCTTCTATTTTCGACCCGAACTGAAGAAGAATAAAAGAACAAAAAAATCAATAAGAAAATCAATAGAAATTACTAACTTGAAATTCAATTTTCATTTCTAAAGATTTCGTTGTGTTGTATGTGTTGTAGTTATATAATTACAATTAATATTAATAGAGTAATAGTAATAATTAATAATAAAGTAATAATTAAGTAATACAATTTCTTTCTAACTATCAATTATTCCTATCTTAAATCCCAATATTTCATTTAAGTATCTTCTTTCTATGCTATGATTTCGTGGATTCTGCCCTAGACCTGGATACACATTTCCATTTCTGTTCCCCAAAATTCGATCTTAGATTCACCAGATTTTTGTCGAGGTTCAATACACTTTTTCTTTTTCTTTCCTTCCTATCCTCCTCCTATCCTAAAGAACTGAAAAAAAAAAAAGGAAGGGGCGAAATTTTAGTCACGTCACGTAGAATCGTATCCCTAATTTTCTTCATTTCTTCGCATATTAATAACTAGAATGAAAAAAAAGGGAATGACAAGGCATCTGGGAATAAACGATTAATTTCTATCAATAGACCTGCTAAAGACCCAAACCATAGAGTAGTTAGCACAGGTGCCACGGAGAGATATGTTTTTATATCTCGCATTGAAGATCCTCCTTCTTTATTGTAATACATATATGTATGGTCAGATGTTGTAGTTCAAGATCATTTGTATTTTTTTTTTTACTTTACGCGGAATTCCTAACTAAAATAGATATGTACAATGAACCGATAGATGAGATTTTCCTGTCCCTAAAAAAGAAAAAGATGACCCCTTCTTCCTGAGCATTTCCGATAAATTTTTATTCTTTTTTTTATACGATACGCCGATAAGATAAATTTTAATTTTTTTTATACGTTAGGTTTCAGATGTATAAAATTATTTTATTATATGAAACCAAAAAGAAGAAGTGACAAGAAAATTCTATATAGATAGAGGGGAAAATAACAATGTGGAAAACAAGACAGGGATTTTGTACAATGACACTGTACAAGAACTTTAAAAAGGGATGTAGCGCAGCTTGGTAGCGCGTTTGTTTTGGGTACAAAATGTCACGGGTTCAAATCCTGTCATCCCTACCTATTACTTCTCTTATGGGCAGTAACGAGGGATTAATTAAGATCGATTGAAATTGGACATAATCCTTCATTTTTGCATGCTATACGTATGCAAGATATATTTGGGGGTAAAAAACCTTTTCTTTACACTACAGTCGTATCTCCTGTAATAAGAAAGCGCTCTTAGTTCAGTTCGGTAGAACGCGGGTCTCCAAAACCCGATGTCGTAGGTTCAAATCCTGCAGAGCGTGATTCCGTTTATGTTATGTCGAATCACAATAAAAAAACTTAACAAAAAAAAGTTTAATTGAAACTTGAATTTGACCTCCCGCAGGGAGGAGGTCAATCAAAAAAAAAAAGAAATGTTACTCAATCAAAGGTCCAACTGATCACCACGTCTGTATTGTAAATATGCAGTTACGAATAATCCTGCCAAAGTAATAGGAATTAGACCTAAGACGATTCCAAATAGAAAAACTTCAATCATTTCGGTTTTTTGAGGGGATAAAAAGATGGGTAAGATCTATCCCTAAATATTAATCTGAATTATCCGTGAATCTCAATAACCAAGAATTGGCAATTGATGTGGAAAGGAACCTGGAACACCTGGAATCTCAGAGAAATATTCATTTTTATGAATTGTTCATTCAATTCATTTCAAATAAGTCGTATCTTATTCAAACCAATCAATAGAGCTGGGGTTATAGTTAAAGCAGCCAGTAGAAAACCGAAATAACTAGTTATAGTAGGCATGAAAGAGCTAAATTAGATATGTTCTTTTGTTACATATGTTGATAAAACACTTACCTAAGTTTCAATTTTTCCCAGATACAACAGTAACGGTAAGAAAAAACCAATTGACAGGATTAGTTTAGTTCAATTGAAAGTTCTTGATTCATCAGCTGTGACATCGATCGGTCCTGTGATTCCGAATCGACAGATTCATTGTGCAATTCGTGGGTTGAGTAAAGTAATAGTAATAAGAACTGTGTCGTGTAACTTCATTCAAAAATGAAATTATATTTAAGTCATTTTGGAATAAAATCAAAAAAAAAAAAAAAATTGGATTTGAAAAGAACTTCAATTTTGATCATTTCTTTTCTTTTTCAATAAAAAGGATCTAATCCATTTGGGGGCGAACGCCCTGATATTACCTTTTACTTATTTTTTTTAATTCATTGGATTCAGTACATTAATAGGTTGGTTAATTGCCCATAATATCTCGAATGAGAAGAAAAAAAGTGCCCTACGATATATCGAAACGATCTATCAAAAAAAGAAAACCTTTACTTTCATTTTTATTCTTTTTGGGGGGTCCAACTCGATTCAAAGACGAACAACTTCCATTATCCTTTTAGGTTCTATATTCTGTCTTTCCATATCATGGAGTTCCATACTTGTAGTTCGGTCAAGAAAGAACCCTTGTTTTGCATCTAATGCAACCGTTGTTGCATCACGAATATTGATTGTTCCAACTATGTTCTCTTTCTTTCATTAAATATTATCTATTCTTGTATTTTGTATTTATTATAGTATATTTATTGTACGTTGTACGACCAACCAATTACTTGAAATGAAATGAAAGATTCGAACAAAAAAAACTTTTAAACCCCAAAAGAGTTTATAGATTTCGCATATAATTGAAATGTGTGAATATGATAATATCTTTCATGAATTATTAGAACCCATTGATTCACACTTTTCCAAGATCTTTACTTTCTATTACGAAGCCAATAATGGAAACACCTTATAAAGAATTTGAGGAATTTTCTATTGATCTATTGAATAACATACAGTTATGCATAGACAAGGAACAAAAAAAGAAGAAAAGAATTATGTAGTATTTCGGTACCCATCGAGACTGCGTTGCTGTGCCAGAGGAAGGATAGCTATACTGATTCGGTATACTCGAAATACACCTTTGGTACAAAATTGACGATCTCACAAAGATGAAATATCAGTAGTTTTCCATTTACTGATCCCATCTTTCACGGAATCGATTCCCTTTTTGTTTTGAATGTACAAAAATTTGTGGAGCTCAGCATGTCTGGAAGCACGGGAGAACGTTCTTTTGCTGATATTATTACCAGTATTCGATACTGG